AAGAGCAGTAATAGGTAGGGATGACAGGATTTGAACCCGTGACATTTTGTACCCAAAACAAACGCGCTACCAAGCTGCGCTACATCCCTTCCATTGGTCTACAGTGTCATTGTAGAGAATTCCTGTCTTGTTTTCCACATCGTTATCGCCTCTATTAAAATCTAGAATTTTTATGTCCATTTCGTCTTTTTGGTCTCATTTAACATATAATAATAGTAAAAAACTTCTATCTATATGAAATATGGAACGGAACCCCTAGGAAAAATAAATGAGTTGGGCAATATTGGGGAAGAAAAGGACGTTTTTTTCTGTATAAAAAAAAAGTAAATCTTTTTATTGGATGATTGTACATTTCAATATGTATTATCTTCTGTATTACAAATTACAATAAAATGAAGGAGTTTTTTCAATGAGAGATCTACAAACATACCTTTCTGTGGCACCGGTACTAAGTACTCTATGGTTCGTTTCTTTGGCAGGTTTATTGATAGAGATTAATCGTTTTTTCCCGGATGCGTTGACGTTCCCCTTTTTTTCATTCTAGTTATTTTATTGAAGTGGGAAGGAATAAAGAAGATTAGAGATAAAATGAAATAGCAGCCCCCCCTCTTTTCTCTTTTTTCCCTTTTTAGAATTAGAATAAGGGAGGAAAGAGAAAGAATAAAAGTGCAGTCAACGGCTGGGAGATTGGGGTTCAGGTTGGAATTAAACTTCTATATATATGGAAGTCGAATAGAAACTCTGGTTCTAGGGAAAGAGTATTATACAAGATACTTCTATGAAATACTGTACTGTGATTTGAAATATAGTTTAGAAATCTTTCTATCTTATTTCCTATTCCTATATTGGTTGTAGTGAAATCTTGCATAAGAAGATAGCAAGTTACAAATTCTATTTTTTTACTTCCTTTCTTATTTTTCGTTTCGGATTGAAAGAGGAAGAGTTGAGTAAATGAAAAATCCAAAGGAGGTTCATGGCCAAGGGTAAAGATGTGCGAATACCGGTTCTTTTGGAATGTACCGCTTGTGTTCGAAACGGTGTTAATAAGGAATCAACGGGCATTTCCAGATATATTACTCAAAAGAACCGGCACAATACGCCTAATCGATTGGAGTTGCTAAAATTCTGTCCATATTGTAACAAACATACGATTCACGGGGAGATAAAGAAATAGATCGAAGCGAGTACCTGCGCTCTTATCTTACAAGGAAAGGGAAAAAATGACATTATATATATAACATATTTAACATAGTTAAAGATAATTATAAACAAACTAAATCCTATTTATTTATTCTAATTAGAGATACGGCTGAAATAGGATTTTAGGGATAAGAAATAAACTAACCAAACCATGGATAAATCCAAGCGAACTTTTCTTAAATCCAAGCGATCTTTTCGTAGGCGTTTGCCCCCGATCCAATCGGGGGATCGAATTGATTATAAAAACATGAGTTTAATTAGTCGATTTATTAGTGAACAGGGAAAAATATTATCTAGACGAGTGAATAGATTGACCTTGAAACAACAACGATTAATTACTATTGCTATAAAACAAGCTCGTATTTTATCTTTGTTACCTTTTCTTAATAATGAGAAACAATTTGAAAGAACCGAGTCGACCACTAGAACTCCTAGTCTTAGAGCCAGAAAAAGATAGGTTTACTCTTTCTTCACTTGAATTCAAATCCCCATCCGAACTCAAAAGTGGATTGGTCTTTTGTTGGAAAAATCCAAGAATCCGAATTGAATTCTCGTGTCGTAAGAAAAAAAATAATAATCTGGGAAGAATACATTTTTTTATTGAACGTGTTGATTCATATTTATTTTGACTACTTTCTCATATTTTATCATATTCTATTCATTCATTTTTATTCGACCTTCCCGGAGTTCATTCTCCGGGCAACTCCGTTTAACCGGTGGATTCCTTCCAACTTACTTCTTTTATGATCTCATTGGAAATCATATAAAGACAATTCCTATTTGAGATAGCTATTTGTGCAAGTATTTTACGATTAAGAAGCAACTGTCTTTTGTACAGATCATTTATTAACCTACTATAACTATAGCATACCCCCCTTTCACGAATTGCTGCATTTATTCGAGTGATCCACAAACGACGAAAATTAATTTTTTGCTTATCCCTATCCCGATGAGCCGAAACCAAAGCTCTTATTTTTTGTTGAGTAATAGTTCGAGTAAGTCTTGAATGAGCCCCCCGAAAGCTTGATGCAAATAAACGAATTTTTGTTCTACGTCTCCGAGCGATATATCCCCGTCTAATTCTGGTCATTGAATAAATGAAACTTTAACGAATAACTAATAGATTTCCTTTCTTTCAGTTATTCTTTTGCCCCTTTCCTAGTATATTAATAACAAAACGGATTTTTCCAATGTATAAACTAAAAATTCCAATGGCTTTGGCTACTATAACCTTCCCAACCACGATTTTTTCTAGGCATTTCACCTCGAGATATACTAGGTATTAAAAAAAAATAGCATGATAAATAAATAGTGGATTCCATCGTTTCTATGGTTACTTCTTAAACGGTGAGGTCTTCTCTATACACCGGAGCCTTTACTTCATTTAATCAATGTTATTGCTAACTTGTATAGTTCACATTCTTCGGCTCTACCCAGAAATTCTCCAGTAATAGGTCTTTCACAACGAGCTCTACCTATACAGTAACGGTATTTAATTATGAAAGTTGGCTGAGTAGCTGACCTTGTTAGTCCGTTCTTGCAAGAGGGGTCTATGTTAACTAAGATTTCCTCCGCTTAATGGATAACCATTTGCTACCAATGGAGAATTGCTTCTCATCTTAAATTGAGGTGAGTGGTTTTACACCAATAGAAACCATAAATTTCATACAAAATAAAAGGAATATGATCAATTATCTTTCTTTTTAGATAATAAAAAAGAAATGTAGTTCATTTTTCCGTTCTATCCTATTTGATCATTTTTATTTGAACATTGTTCTCTTTCCTTTGTTCTAGTTCATGATCTGAACGAGTCGCACATACACCCTAGTACATGTTCCTCGACGCTGAGGGCATCCCCGAAGCGCGGGGGATTTTGTGACATTTCTAATTGGCTGTCTTGTATTTCTAATAAGTTGTTTAATCGTTGGCATGTTGAATCATATACATAATGGGCTGGTTTAGATCGATCCTAACCGGATGATTATGAATTACTTTTATTCAATAGAATAGGAAATAAAAATCATTCATCATAGAATATTAAAATGAAACTCGGCAGGGTTCATTTTAAATTACGAATTGACGCGAAATCCAGGCTATTGTCATTCAACCGCTACAAGATCAACAATTCCATAAGCTTGGGCCTCTGTTGCTGACATAAAAACATCTCTTTCCATGTCTTCGGATACAACCCATAAGGGTTTGCCCGTTCTTTGTACATAAACCCTTGTCAGGGTTTCACGTAGTTTCAGCAGTTCTCCCACTTCCAGGATGAATTCTCCCGTTGCTACTTCAGAAAAAGAACCAGCAGGTTGATGGATCATTACCCTGATGATATAAGATAATAAAAGGTTTCTCTAGATGAGGGGAAGATAAAAGAAAGTAATAAAATAAAAGAATAACAAGAAAAAAAAAGATAGAATCGAACAACCGTACGGGCATTATGCATTGCATACGGCTCTACAATCAAATTGACCCTTACCTAAAAAAATAGGATCGATCAGACCCCGATAGGTAAATGATCAACTTACCACCCTTCCTTTCGGAGGAATTCAAAAATACTATGATGGCTCCGTTGCTTTATATATTTATTATATTTTTTTGTCTGTGATTTGTCTGTTATTCAGCAATCCCAAAGTTGCTTTTTTGTTTGATCAAATAAACTAAGGAAAAAAGAATCTTGTTTTTTTTCGCTCTATACTCTCTAAAAAATATTCTTAAGAGACCTCTGGTGTGAAAAAAAGTTTGTGACGCTGAACTGGACTTCCGATAATAAAATAGGAAATACCTTTTTCTCATATTACTCTCTCGATACATAATCTAATGTTTCGAAAACAAAATTTATTATATCGAATTCAAAGTGCCATGCTATTATTACTTAATATTCATATTTCATATGGCGAAGGCATAGTCTTCTTTTTTCTGTCAAATAAAAGCCTCATTGGCGCCAAGCGTGAGGGAATGCTAAACGTTTGGTAATTTCTCCTCCGACCAGGATAAACGATCCCATTGAAGCGGCTGATCCCATGCATATTGTATGGACATCTGGTAGCACAAATTGCATAGTATCATAAAGAGCCACCCCCGGTATTACCCATCCGCCAGGAGAGTTTATAAACAAATACAGATCTTTAGTATCATCCTCGATACTAAGATATATCATAAGACCAATAAGTTGATTTGAGATCTCGCTATCAACCTCTTGACCTAAAAAAAGTAATCTTTCTCGATAAAGTCGGTTGATTAGGGTTAAATTGTATCCCCCAGGAACCGTACAGGCGCCTTTTGACGCATACGGTTCAAAAAAAAAAAAGAGAATCAATGTGTAGATTCCAATACTTTTTCTTTTTTCATAGCAATAACTTATAACTTATATATAAGAAATAACTTATAATAAAAGGATTTTCTTTTATTTTTCACGAAACATGAGTTTGTGTTCCTTTCTTTATCCTTATATTTATTATATTTATAACGTATAATATAAAATAAACTTATCCAATTAACTTTTCATTGATGGATTGTTTCATCGAGATTCAATCCAAATCACGATGTCATTTTCTTGTTCTTAAATGGGCCTCTTTAATCTTTTTAGGTTTATGCTCTACTCCGGGTAAAGATCCGCCCGATTTTGATTTGCACATATAGTACAAATGCTCCCATTACCACTTCTTTTTGTTATCCCTTCTTTTTTTTTTCAATTCACGCATTCCGTAAAATAGTTGACGGCTTCATGCATATTACTCGATTGATTGATTAACATAAGAGTTTGAAATAACTTCTACTTACAAAAAAGGATTTTTTTAAGAATAGGAAATAGGAATCCTTTATGATATAGACTACTTGGTTTTTTTAAACGGAGCCTGGATACTTCAATGTAGTAGTCCAACTAAGCCAACCATAAATTCTTCTAATTTAGAATAGTAATATAATATAATTTGAATCCCCCCCAAAAATGGATCTAATTGCACTTCACGCTCCAAATTTTTGATGATTCAATGAATCTTTCGTGGGCGAAACAGAGGATATCTCGATTGGGGAGAAAACGGGAAAATCCCATATGACCCAATATATCTGACAAGTCGCACTATATGTCAACCCAAGATGCATCTTCCTCTCCAGGACTTCGAAAAGGTACTTTTGGAACACCAATAGGCATTAAATGAAAGAAAAAAGAACTAAGTACTATATTTTACTTTGATGTGGAAACGTAACAAAGCCTTTATTATCTTTAGAATTCAATTATTGTACTTTCTCTAACTCTAATTTTATTCATAAAATTAGAAAAATTTATAAATAAAGTAAGAAAAAAAAAAAGGGGAAATTATTACGAATAGTGTCCTCTAATGATGAACAAGTATGGGCACATTCGCTCATAGAAAATGGCATTAACCTCCCCATTGCGTATTGGTACTTATCGAGTATAGAATAAATCTGCTTCTCTGTGTTCCTACGAACAAAACTGTTCCATTATTACCAACAGAATAGAACAAATATGAACCCTTACGTTGAAATAATCACTAAATAGGGGGGTCCATAACATAGTCATAGTATAGTCTTTTCCAATGCAATAAAGTTACGTAGTGTCTTTTTTCTTTCATAAAGGGGTATTTCCATGGGTTTGCCTTGGTATCGTGTTCATACCGTTGTATTGAATGATCCCGGACGTTTGCTTTCTGTTCATATAATGCATACTGCTTTGGTTGCTGGTTGGGCCGGTTCGATGGCTCTGTATGAATTAGCGGTTTTTGATCCTTCTGACCCTGTTCTTGATCCAATGTGGAGACAGGGTATGTTCGTTATACCCTTCATGACTCGTTTAGGAATAACCAATTCATGGGGCGGTTGGAGTATCACGGGGGGGAGTGTAACGAATCCGGGTATTTGGAGTTATGAAGGTGTGGCTGGATCGCATATTTTCTTTTCTGGATTGTGCTTTTTGGCAGCTATCTGGCATTGGGTGTATTGGGATCTAGAAATATTTTGTGATGAACGTACAGGAAAACCTTCTTTGGATTTGCCAAAAATATTTGGAATACATTTATTTCTTGCAGGCGTGGCTTGCTTTGGTTTTGGTGCATTTCATGTAACAGGCTTGTATGGTCCTGGCATATGGGTGTCCGATCCTTATGGGCTAACAGGAAAAGTACAATCTGTAAATCCAGCGTGGGGTGTGGAGGGTTTTGATCCTTTTGTTCCGGGAGGAATAGCCTCTCATCATATTGCAGCAGGGACTTTGGGTATATTAGCAGGCCTATTTCATCTTAGCGTTCGCCCGCCCCAACGTCTATACAAAGGATTGCGCATGGGCAATATTGAAACTGTCCTTTCCAGTAGTATCGCTGCTGTCTTTTTTGCAGCTTTTGTTGTTGCCGGAACTATGTGGTATGGTTCAGCGACTACCCCCATCGAATTATTTGGGCCTACTCGTTATCAATGGGATCAGGGGTACTTCCAACAAGAAATATATAGAAGAGTTAGCGCTGGATTAGCCGAAAATCAAAGTTTATCAGAAGCTTGGTCTAAAATTCCCGAAAAATTAGCCTTTTATGATTACATCGGAAATAATCCGGCAAAAGGGGGATTATTCAGGGCGGGCTCAATGGATAACGGGGATGGAATAGCAGTTGGATGGTTAGGACATCCTATCTTTAGAGATAAAGAAGGCCGTGAACTTTTTGTACGTCGTATGCCTACCTTTTTTGAAACATTTCCGGTCGTTTTGGTAGACGGAGACGGGATTGTTAGAGCTGATGTTCCTTTTCGAAGGGCAGAATCAAAGTATAGTGTCGAACAAGTAGGTGTAACTGTTGAGTTCTACGGTGGTGAACTCAATGGAGTCAGTTATAGTGATCCTGTTACTGTCAAAAAATATGCTAGGCGCGCTCAATTGGGAGAAATTTTTGAATTAGATCGTGCTACTTTGAAATCCGATGGTGTTTTTCGTAGCAGTCCAAGGGGTTGGTTTACTTTTGGACATGCTTCATTTGCTTTGCTCTTCTTCTTCGGACACATTTGGCATGGTGCTCGAACTTTGTTTAGAGACGTTTTTGCTGGTATTGACCCAGATTTGGATGCTCAAGTAGAATTTGGAGCATTCCAAAAACTTGGAGATCCAACTACAAGAAGACAAGCAATCTGATACAACATTTCTTTCTTTCGAATCTATTTTCTTTTTATGATTTGATGTTGATATAGGGTACCATAGAAATCTTGATTTGAATCGTCATTTTTTTTTTTGTTACTCTTGCTCTTTCTTTATCCGGGATATGATCCCCCCCCAAAATAAACAAAAAATAAACAGGT